CCATCAATGATTCGTTTATCAAAAAAATTCGTTTGTTTTGCTAATCTTCTTATACTTTCAATTAAAGATGTTTTAAAAAAAGCATCTATGTAACCACGATTATATGACCAATTATATACAAAATTTATTAGTTTTTCCCAACGAATTCGTTTAGAATTCCATTTTTGAAATGAATTAAGTAAGGTTAAATTTAATAAAGATGAATAAAAAGGCTTATATAAACAGTATGCTATAAATATTCCAAAAAAAGCTATACTGACTGAAAAAGTTGCATTTCTCAAAAATTCATACCAATCTACAAAATTTTGTGAATTTTTATGCAAAAGGTTTATTGACGGCGTTAATAATTTTGATAATATATCAAAGTCTATTCCTTCTTGATTGAAAGGAATTCCTATGGCTCCAATAAACAAAGTAAATAAAAGCAATATAAGCATAGGAAATAGAATAGTACTGTCTGATTCATGGGGATAATAGAAAGTTCTTGTATTAAGTCCAAAATTTTCAACAGTAATAAAAATTTGATTTCTTACATTATTACTAATTTTATATGTTTTATTGCAAAAAAAAGAAGCTCTTTTCGTATTATTCATTGTTAATAATGGTACTAACCCAAAATTTTTATTAAGTTTTTTTTCTTCTTCTTTACCCCATAAAGAGAGTGAATAGAAGGAGCTACTTTTTTTTCCATTGTAATTTAGAAAATAAGTGTTTAAATGTCCTTCAAAAGTAAGTAAATAAATCCGAAACATATAAAATGCGGTTAATCCCGCTGTTGAACAAGCTATTATTGCAAAAATTGGCGAAAACAACAAACTATCATTAAGAATTTCATCTTTCGACCAAAAACAAGCAAGGGGGGGAATACCACAAAGAGAGAGTGTTCCAATTAAAAAGGCCGTTTTTGTAATCGGGACATGTTTTGTCAAACCACCCATAAGAATCATATTCTGACTTTTATCGGGAGAATATCCAACTATAGCTTCCATTGAATGAATAATGGATCCAGATCCTAAAAACAACAAAGCTTTCGAATAAGCATGAGTAATCAAATGAAATAAAGCAGATCGATAAGACCCCATACCTAGAGCTAACATCATATAACCCAGTTGAGACATTGTAGAATAGGCTAAACCTCTCTTAATGTCTTTTTGAGCAAGAGCTAAAGTGGCTCCTAAGAGTACTGTTATTATACCTATCAAAGATATTATATACATTATAGAAGGGATAACGATAAAAAGAGGAAGAAGACGAGCTACAAGAAAAATTCCCGCCGCTACCATAGTAGCAGCATGTATAAGAGCCGAAATGGGAGTAGGGCCCTCCATGGCATCAGGTAACCATACATGAAGAGGAAACTGTGCGGATTTAGCAATAGGACCTACAAATAATAGAAATGCACACAAAGTAAGGAATAAGAGATTTACTCTATTATTTAAAATTAAATTATTGAATATTTTGAACAAATCCTGAAATTCAAAACTGCCAGTTATCCAATAAAGACCTAAAATTCCTAATAATAAACCAAAATCCCCTACACGATTAGTTACAAAAGCTTTTTGACAAGCATTCGCTGCAATAGGTCGTGTGAACCAAAAACCTATTAATAAATACGAACACATTCCAACTAATTCCCAAAAAAAATAAACTTGGATCAAATTAGAACTAGTAACTAATCCTAACATTGAAGTATTAAAAAAACCCATATAAGCAAAAAATCTCAGATATCCTTGATCATGCGACATATAATTGTCACTATAAATCAGAACCAAAATCCCAACAGTTGTAATTAATATTGACATAATAGAAGTAAGTGGATCGATAAAGTAACCGAACTCAAAAGAAAATTCATTATTTATGGTCCAAGACCATACATTTTGATGAATGCAACTTAGAAAAATTTGTTGAATAGATAGATAGAGTGAAAAGATCATAACTATACTTAACAAAAAAATACTAAGAAAAGTCCACATGCGGCGAAGGTTTTTTGTTGCTGTCGGAAAAAGTAGAAGTCCAACTCCTAGTAAAATAGGTACTGGAAGTGGAATGAAAGGGATGATCCATGAATATTGATATGTATGTTCCATAAAATAAAAAATCCTTTTTATTTTATTCTTAAATTTATTATTTCTTATTCACTGGTTTGTATATATATATTTTTTTTTCAAAGGGGACAATAAAAAAGCACGCGATTTCAAACCTAAATAGAAATGTTTTCGAATTAGTATAATCCTTCAAAAATCTTTGAAAAGAAATATATATTGAAATTAAAAATTTAGAAGTGATTAAATAATATTACTAAGTTACTGTCAAAAAAATTTATTTGTCTTTTTTTATTACTACTAAATAAAATTTTATTGTGATTTTATGCAGATACAGAAAAAGTGAATTATAAATCCGTATTACAATAATTTATATACATATATTAAGAATAGAACAAAGATTTACACGACAAAAAAATACTTAATATTAATTATATAATAAAAAAAACTTTACCTAAAAGAAAGTTATTTGAGTTTTATTATTTAGGATTGTTAAGGAATGGATTTTCATGATGGAATTTTGTGATTGTCTTCCAGTACACTAAGTGAGTTTTTTTATTTCTATTTGTAAGAAAGATTATTATAATCGATATGTTTTTTTTAAATATGATGTGAAGAAATCTTATAATTTTTTGATAATATAATCTATCAGTATAGATTACTTAAATGAGTACTCTCGTACGGATTTCAAACGTTAAAAAAAACAGTTGGGTTTGAAACTTTTGAATGTCTTTTTTGTTTTGAAAAATAATATATAATAAAATTTGAAAGAAAAAAATAACTCGATATGGAGTACGAAAGAATAGAATAATAAATGTCTTTGACATCCAATTATACCACTGAAAATAATTTTTTTTTCATTTTTGAATGGCAGTTCCAAAAAAACGTACTTCTATCTCGAAAAAGCGTATTCGTAAAAAAATTTGGAAAAGGAAGGGATATTGGACATCGTTGAAAGCTTTTTCGTTAGGAAAATCACTTTCTACAGGTAATTCAAAAAGTTTTTTTGTACAGCAAAATAAATAAAAAACACTATAATAATTAGAATTAGCCTAATTTAAAAACCAAATTTTTAAAATACATATAAAACAAAATAGGAACCAAAAGAAGAAAAAAAGACAATATATAGATAAAAAAGAAAGGTTCACATTTTTTAGTTCCAAAAAGGGGATTCGTATTTTCCCCATCACTACCTTGATAGAATAATAAATAAAGATACAATAATAAATAAAGATCTTTTATTTCCTCATTAAGAGGAAATAAAAGATCTTTAAATTAATTACTTTAAGTGATCAAAAAATCTTATGTTTGTACAATATAAAAAGATACATAAAAAAAAATATTTTGATAATTTTTTTTTTCTTGAGCAATTAGGAAAATCTAATTTTATTTAAAATTTCTAAGGGTTTTGAAGAAGTTTTAATTTTTCGAAAAAGCATTTTTTTTTTAATATAAATGAAAAAAAATGATAAAGAGCATTTAGAGTTTTGTCTTTGGGTTTGGGTTGAAGTTCCAACTACTTGAATTTAGTTACATTTTTCATTGTATTCTAGAAAAAAAATAAAGGACAATAAAGTGAATTTAAATAATTTTAAATAACTCAGATAAAAAAAAGATCTTAATTGAATTAAAACCCCAATACCTATTTCAAAAAGTTTTAATTGATTTAATCAATTGGAAATTTGAATCAATTGGCTTCTTTATTTAAATTTTAATCTCGACGATTGAATCAAAACTTGTTAATATTGTTTTGAACAAGTTGCCGCTATGGTGAAATTGGTAGACACGCTGCTCTTAGGAAGCAGTGCTAGAGCATCTCGGTTCGAGTCCGAGTAGCGGCATAAGATCTTATAAAAGAGATATTATAAGTTTTATAATCAAAATAATACCCGACTCTTTTTCTAAAATCGGGTAAAACCTAGTATTAATTTATTAATTTTTAACAAATTTTTTATGATTTTTTCAATTTTAGAACATATATTAACTCATATATCTTTTTCGGTCGTTTCTATTGTACTGACAATTTATTTTTTAACTTTATTAGTTAATTTAGATGAAATCATAGGATTTTTTGATTCATCAGATAAAGGAATCATAATTACGTTTTTTGGTATAACAGGATTATTATTCACTCGTTGGATTTATTCAGGACATTTTCCATTAAGTAATTTATATGAATCATTAATTTTTCTTTCGTGGGCTTTTTCAATTATTCATATGGTTTCCTATTTTAATAAAAAACAACAAAATCACTTAAACGCAATAACTGCGCCAAGTACGATTTTTATTCAGGGTTTTGCTACTTCAGGTCTTTTAAACAAAATGCCTCAGTCTGCAATATTAGTACCGGCTCTCCAGTCCCAGTGGTTAATGATGCACGTAAGTATGATGATATTAGGCTATGGCGCTCTGTTATGCGGATCATTATTATCAATAGCTCTTCTAGTGATTACATTTCGCAAAGTCGGACCTACTTTTTGGAAAAAGAATATAAAAAAAAATTTTTTATTAAATGAATTATTTTCTTTTGATGTACTTTACTACATAAATGAAAGAAATTCTATTTTACTACAACAAAACATTAATTTTAGTTTTTCTAGAAATTATTATAGGTATCAACTGATTCAACAATTAGATTTTTGGAGTTTTCGTATTATTAGTCTTGGATTTATCTTTTTAACCGTCGGCATTCTTTCAGGAGCTGTCTGGGCTAATGAGACATGGGGTTCATATTGGAACTGGGACCCAAAAGAAACTTGGGCATTTATTACTTGGACTATATTCGCAATTTATTTACATATTAAAACAAATAGGAATGTTAGGGGTATAAATTCTGCTATTGTGGCTTCGATAGGTTTTCTTTTAATTTGGATATGCTATTTTGGCGTCAATCTTTTAGGAATAGGTTTACATAGTTATGGTTCATTTACATCGAATTAAAGTAACAAACAAAAAGGAATCCAAATCTAAAAAAAAATAGCATCTATATCTAACTTCATATAAGTTAAGAAATCTCATTTAGTTTTAGTAGTAAATCATCAAGAACCTTTTGAATCAAGTAGTACAATGATTCAAAAGGTTCTCACAATACAAAGACCAAAGACTTCTGATTACAATTCACTTTAATGCTTTTTTTTATTTCCTGAAAACTATCCATAAAAATAATTAGATAAAATGGATTCGACCTTGTCACTTGCTAATGAGAGCACAAAATCAGGATAAATCCCAATACCAATTATGGGTAGAAGAATAGAGATTGAAAGAAATAACTCTCGGGGTCCAGAATCAAAAAAAGAAAAGTTTTTGACATTAATTAACTTGTATCCATAGAACATTTGGCGTGACATAGATAATAAATATATAGGAGTTAATATCATTCCAATTGCCATTACAAAAATAATTAAAATTTTGGAAATTAAGAAATATTTTTGGCTGGTAATTATTCCAAAAAAAACGATTAATTCTGCAATAAAACCACTCATGCCCGGCAATGCAAGGGAAGCCATCGATAAGATAGTGAACATTGTAAATATTTTTGGAATGGAGATAGCCATTCCACCCATTTCATCAAGATAAACAAGCCTAATTCTATCATAACTCGTTCCTGCCAAGAAAAAAAGTGCAGCGCCAATAAACCCATGAGAAATTATTTGTAAAATAGCTCCATTAAGTCCAGGATCCGTTATAGAACTAATACCTATAATTATAAAACCCATATGAGATACAGAAGAATAGGCTATTCTCTTTTTTAAATTACGTTGACCGGGAGATGTTGAAGCTGCATAAATTATTTGGATTGTACCGACTACCATCAACCAAGGAGAAAACATTGAATGAGCGTGGGGTAATAATTCCATATTGATTCGAACCAACCCATATGCTCCCATTTTTAATAAGATTCCAGCGAGAAGCATACAGGTACTGTAATGTGCCTCACCGTGGGTGTCCGGTAACCAAGTATGTAAAGGTATAATCGGTGATTTGACGGCAAAAGCAATAAGAAATCCAATATAAAAAAGTATTTCGAGTGTAACAGGATAGGATTGATTAACTAAGAGTTCTAAATTTAATGTTGGTTCGTTCGAACCATATAAACTTATACCTAAAACTCCTATTAATAAAAAAATAGAACTTCCTGCCGTGTACAAAATAAATTTTGTAGCTGAATACAGACGTTTCTTTCCACCCCACATGGATAAAAGTAGATAAACGGGAATTAATTCTAATTCCCACATGATGAAAAAAAGTAGAAGATCCCGAGAAGAAAATGATCCTATTTGACCGCTGTACATTGCTAACATCAGGAAATGAAATAATCGGGAATCCCGAGTAACTGGAAAAGCCGCTAAAGTGGCTAAAGTAGTAATAAATCCCGTCAGTAAAATCGTTCCTATAGAAAGTCCATCTATTCCCATTCTCCAGTAAAAATCAAAAAGATTGATCCATTTATAATCTTCGGACAGTTGAATTAATGGATCGTCCATTTTAAAATTATAACAAAAAGCGTAGGTCGTTAGAAGAAGTTCTAAGATACAAATGCATATAGTATACCATTTATTGACTTTATTTCCCCTATGCGGGAGAAATAACATTAATGAACCAGCAGATATTGGAAAAACAACAATTATTGTTAACCAAGGAAAATCATTCGTGGTAAAGACAAGATACACCAGGTCCAAAGAACGCGTACTCAAAAAAAATATATAAATAAAAAAATATAATTGAACTTTTTTGAGTACGAGTACTTGTCAATAAAAAAAAATAAAATGTATTCCAAATTTATTCAAATGAGGTTTATCAATAAGCTAGACCCATACTTCGAGTTGTTTCATGCCATAAATAAACTCGAACGCTCAAAAAATCCGTTGGACAGGCGGATTCACATCTCTTACAACCAACACAGTCCTCGGTTCTTGGAGCAGAAGCTATTTGCTTAGCTTTACATCCATCCCAAGGTATCATTTCTAATACGTCTGTAGGGCATGCTCGGACACATTGAGTACATCCTATACAGGTATCATAAATTTTTACTGAATGTGACATAGGATCGATAGTTTTTTTAATGTCATAAATTTTCAATCTAGTAAACTTCTAACTGAATGATATATTAAAATACTAGATGAAGCAATGATTTCCTTTAATAGAATTTTTGTAATGAATTCTAGCTTAATTGATAAAAAATGGGGCTAAAATACTTTGATTTCTTAGATTTTTACAAATATAATCTAGTAGGTCATAACCTATCATATATGCAAATTTAAATCTATAATTTTTTTATTTATGCTACTTATTTAATGCTACTTATTTAATAAGGTCGATTGGTTTATGCGAGTTGATTTTCTGTTACGATAAATTGACGAGACGATAGCTAATCCAATAGCTGCTTCAGCGGCTGCAATTGCTATAACAAAAATGCAGAAAATATCCCCTTTTAGTTGGGAATTATCAAAAAAATCAGAAAATGTTACGAAATTCATATTAACTGCATTGAGTATAAGTTCAAGACACATAAGAGCCCTAACCATATTTCGACTCGTGATCAATCCATAAAGACCAATCAAAAATAAATAGGCACTCAAAACAAGTACATGTTCGAGTATCATTCAGCAACTCCTTATCAATTTTGATTCATTTCAATATGAAAAATAATTCACCGGATTCCATCAACTAGAATATAACAAAAAAGTACGAATAAAAACAATATTAGGTAAAAAAATTTTTCAAATAGATATCAAATATAAAAATTGATCCTTAAAATATGAATTGAATATAGTATTCAATCAAATTTAATTGAATGAACGGAAAAAATCATAACATACACAAAGTTTTCTTTGGTCTTTACTAATTTGAACATTTTTTATTGACGAGCCACAGAAATTGCACCTATCAAAGCAACTAAAAGAATTATTGAAATGAGTTCAAATGGCAGAAAAAAATCTGTTGATAAATGAATTCCTATTTGTTGACTATTACTTATTAAATCTTGCTCTAGAATCTGGTTTAATCTTGTAGTCCAAATAACCCCGTACCATGACGTATCGAGAATAGTAGACATTAATAAAAAAAGAATAGTTGTAGAAACCAACGAAGTAATCCCATTCCCAACGGTCCACAGATTGAAATCTGTGGAATATTCTGAATCATTCATGAACATCACAGCAAATATGATTAAAACATTTATGGCCCCCACATAAATAAGGAGTTGTGCAGCAGCTACAAAATGGGAATTTGATAGAATATACAATAAAGATATACAAACAAGAACAAATCCTAAGGAAAAGGCTGAAAATATTGGGTTGGGAAGTAATACCACTCCCAGACCTCCTACTAGAAGACCGGATCCCAGAAAAACTAAAAGAAAATCATGTATTGGTCCAGGCAAATCCATTATATTATTAAAATAAGAAAAAAATCGAAATCCTTTTCATGACCTTATTAATTTAACCAGGAAATTTGTTTTTAATATGTTTCTAATAGAGTGAAATTAGAATCTAATGGATATGAATTGATGTAGATACAATTATTAGACAGTTTCTTTTTTTTATTCTAAAGTGTATTTTCAACCTATCTATTTCAAGAAAGTAATTATTAATATATTATATTAAAAGAATGCGCCTTAATACTTAATATTATTATATAAATACAAGTTTTTAATTAAATTCTTTATATAATTCAACAATTTTGAATTCTTTTTTTAATCAAATTAAAGGGTTTACCCCATTTTTTGTTTGAGGTGAATTCAAAATTGTTCGAATAGTGTAATCGTCAATTACTGACATTGGTAAACGACCCAAAGCTATTTGATTATAATTCAATTCGTGACGATCATAAGTGGAAAATTCATATTCTTCAGTCATTGACAAACAATTTGTTGGACAATACTCAACACAATTACCACAAAATATACAAATTCCAAAATCAATACTGTAATTAAGCAATCGTTTTTTTCGAATATTAGTTTCCAATTTCCAATCAACAACAGGCAAATCTATAGGACATACCCGAACACATACTTCACAAGCAATGCATTTATCAAATTCAAAATGGATTCGACCGCGGAAACGTTCCGATGTTATTAATTTTTCATAGGGATATTGAATAGTTACAGGTAAACGATTTGTGTGGGATAAGGTAATCATGAAACCTTGACCAATATACCTTGCAGCTCGTAGGGTTTGTTGACCATAATTCATGAACCCGGTTATCATAGGAAGCATATTGTAATTATCTCTGAATAATTTTATCTTTGTTTCTTTCTCTGGTTTAAAACAAATAATAAATATCTTGGATTCATTTTCAATTTAGAGTGAAAAGAGTTGGAAAGAAGTTGTTAATAATAGATTACCAAGGGAAATAGGTAAAAGAAATTTCCATCCAAGATTTAATAGTTGATCCATTCTTAGCCTAGGTAAAGTCCATCTTGTTGCGATAGAAATGAACAAGAACAAATAAGTTTTAGCTAATGTAATAAAGATACCAATTGTTGTTCCAAAAATTTGATCCCTTTGAAATAGCTCCAGAATAGATATATACGGAATAGAAATATTCCAACCGCCTAAGTATAGAACTGTTACAAATAATGAGGAAATTAATAGATTTAGATAAGAAGCAACGTAAAATAAACCAAATTTGATACCTGAATATTCAGTTTGATAACCTGCTATTAATTCTTCTTCCGCTTCTGGTAAATCAAACGGTAACCTCTCGCATTCTGCTAGGGAAGAAATTAGAAAAATGATAAAACCTATAGGTTGACGCCACAAATTCCATCCCCAAAAACCATATTTTGATTGTGCCTCAACTATATCAACTGTACTTAAACTGTTAGATAATCCTAGTCGGCGATAACATTACTATTTTCACCGCTATTACAGAACCGTACATGAGGTCTTCGCCTCATACGGCTCCTCGGGGGCCGTAAATAAATCTAAGGACCAGATTTGTCTCATTTAGATGGATATGATGTGTTCTAAAATGGATTAAATATATCTGGGGTCCCGAATTATACCAATGGAATTCTGTCTGCTCAAATTCTAAGAATTAAAAAAGCGCTTCGGAATTCATCTCATCCTTTACAAATTTTAAATTCTATTTGTTGAGTAATAACTTAATCCTTTAATAAAATACTCCTTGTAAAAATAAAAATAGGTATTTCAGCCCATCGTGGTTTTCGATTACGAAAAATAATTAGACATCCTATTAGTTTATTATTCATGACAGAAATTCTATTTTATTTTCGAAATATATGAAAAAAAAATATCCTTGTTTCGTTCCTATTCTTCTTTCTTTTTTAGAAAAAAAACTTGGTGGACTTATAAAAAATAAAGGATTATTTCGTTTCTGATAGTCATTACATTTGTCGGTGGATAGGAGCATACTCTGAATCGGAATCTTGGGGAGTACTGTCTGATCATTTCTACTAATTTCAAGCCCCAATTAACCTTCTTTTTTTTATCTTATGTTATGCATAAATATCCTTTTCAATTTGGTTAATCTCTATTACAAATTCTTTGTGTATTTTGGTGTTTCTAACCATCCACTCACTTTTACCTAATTACCGCTCACTTTGTAATACATGTATGTTAATCTATATAACTGATAGTGAAAACGTCATCCGGTTAATATATTTAACCCGCTTCAAGCCAGGATGACTAATCAACCAACCTTGGGGTAAAGTGATTCTTACACTTCTGTTTATTTCCGTTTAACCTTTGTACATAGGAAATGAGACTCAATTTTTCTTTTTACTGCTAATTTCTGAGCAGTTTTTTTTCGCTCATATATAACTATCAAATTCCTTTTATTAAGATTAATTCGAAAGATAAATATATATATATTCCGTTTTTTCACTGATTCGTCTAGAAGAAACGGAATAGTAAAAATAAACGTTTATGTTTCAACGAATCGCACGTAGAGATATTGATAAAACACATAGAGTTAATGGTATTTCATAACTAATCGATTGGGCAGCAGCTCGCAGACCACCTAAAAAAGAATATTTATTATTTGATCCATATCCTGACATAAGAAGTCCAATAGGAGCAATACTTGAGATGGCTATCCATAAAAAAATACCGATATTGAGATCCGCTAAAACAAGGTGATTGCTAAAGGGAATTACTGAATAACTTAGTAAAATTGAGATAACTGCTATAGATGGTCCAATACTAAATAAAGGAGTATTTCCTCTAGATGGACGAAGATTTTCTTTGAAAAGTAGTTTTGTCCCGTCGGCTAAAGCTTGAAGAATTCCCAAAGGGCCGGCGTATTCAGGTCCAATACGTTGTTGTATCCCTGCAGATATTTCTCTTTCTAACCACACAATTACTAGTACACCTGTTATGATTCCCAATACAAGAGAAAATATAGGGACAAATATCCATATGAGTCCATAGACCTCTTTTAAAGATTCCAATTTAACAAAAGAATTTATAGTTTGGACTGCTGTTGCATAAATTATCATTTTAACGATCAACTTCTCCCATAATTATATCTATGCTACCGAGTATCGTCATAATATCAGCCAATTTCATTCTTTTAACTAGTTCAGGAAGAATTTGCAAATTAATAAAACCCGGTGGTCGTATTTTCCATCTCCAAGGAAAACCGCTTTGATCTCCTATGAGAAAAATTCCCAACTCCCCTTTTGGAGCTTCAACTCTTACATAAAGTTCTTGTTTCGATAATTCAAAAGTAGGAGAAGGTTTTTTACTAATGAATCGATATTCAAAATCATTCCATTCTGGATTCCTTTTTCTATCAAAGCCCCTGCTTTCTAAATTCTCATAGGGACCCCCTGGAAGTCCTTCCAGAGCCTGTTGAATAATTTTTATGGATTCTGTCATTTCGCTAAGTCGTACTAAATAACGAGCTAATGAATCTCCTTGTTTTTGCCACTGAATTTCCCATTCAAATTCATCGTAAGACTCATAACGATCAACTTTCCGAAGATCCCATGGTATTCCGGATGCGCGTAGCATTGGTCCGGATAAACCCCAATTTATTGCTTCTTCCCCACCAATAATCCCAACTCCTTCAACCCGTTCTAAAAAAATAGGATTTCGTGTAATGAGTTTTTGATATTCAACAACCTCTGTTAAAAAATAATCACAAAAATCCAAGCATTTATCTATCCAACCATAAGGTAAATCAGCCGCTATTCCTCCAATACGAAAAAAATTATGCATCATTCTCATACCGGTGGCAGCTTCAAATAGATCATATACAAATTCTCGTTCTCTGAAAATATAGAAAAAGGGAGTCTGTGCACCAATATCTGCCATAAAAGGGCCGAGCCATAACAGATGAGAAGCTATACGACTCAATTCCAGCATAATTACTCTGATATAGCTGGCCCTTTTAGGAACTTGAATATTTGCCAATTGTTCTGGTCCATTTACTGTTATTGCTTCTGTAAACATAGTAGCTAAATAATCCCATCGCGTTACATAAGGTAAATATTGTATAATTGCTCGGTTTTCTGCAATTTTTTCCATTCCTCTGTGTAAATAACCTAATATGGGTTCACAGTCAACAACATCCTCACCATCTAGAGTAACAATTAAGCGAAGAACACCATGCATGGATGGGTGGTGAGGTCCCATATTGACTATCATAAGATCTTTTCCTGTAACTGGTCTCTTCATAAGTTTTTCCTTGATTCGTTCTGGCATGAATTAGATTCCTGAATAAAGAAGTTTATCAAAAAATTCAAGATCTAAAAAATTCACTAATTCACAATTTTTGAATTTAACGAGTTTTTAATTCCCGAATATTCAACTGATTAATTAATTCTTTATAACGTACTCTATTTTTTTTTGACAAATAAGCCAGCAGTCGTTGACGTTTTCCCAGAATTTTTCGTAAACCCCTCTGAGATAAATAATCTTTTCTGTGCAATTCCAAATGTGAAGTAAGTCTTCGTATCTTATTAGTGAAACTGAATACTTGAAATTCAACAGATCCCCTGCTTTCTTCTTTTTGTTCTTGAAATGAAATGAATGTATTTTTTATCATAAAAAGAAATCCTTCCCTTTTTAATATGAATTGAAAGATATGAATTTTACTAATCAGTAATAATAATGGTAGTTTTTTTGTACAAGGATCTGAATTTAATTATCAACTTCTTAATTCTTCATTAAAAAAAATCTAAATTTAGATCTCAAAAAGGAGGATTCTGTTAATTTTTTTATGGATCCGCTCTAATTGGTATCTATGTGATTGATTAAATTAATCTCATGTATAAAGATTGAATTTAAAACAATCCCTCATATTTGTGCATATAGTTGTTTTCATATACCGTAACTTATTATATATAGTAAAAAGGATCTATCATTAATGAATTGGAAATCGCGTATACATGCGTATTCTTATCATACTGAAATGATTTCCATTAGTAGTATTAAACCAATAGCGATTCATACAAGCTAAATCTTCTAATCTAAAATTGGGCCAAAGAAAGGATTTTAAATTAATTAGGTTATTTTTATCCTTATCAAGATCTTTCTTTTTATGCAAAACTGTGGTCAAGTTTTGAATATTGTTATCAAATCTTGAATTTCTATCCCTCGCAGTTTTTTTTTTTAAGTTGAAACAAATTAGAATTCGAAATTCTCTACGTCGTTTAGGGGATAGAATATTTTCAGGGACAAAGAAATCATAATTATTTTTTTTTCTATTTACAGTTTTGTTTTGATATTTTGTAATGGATTTTTCAATTTTTTTTTTATCAATATAGCTTTTTTTTTTGTATCTTTTACTTAGTTTGTGTTTATTTTTATGAACCAATGAAATACCTATGGTTCTATATATAATAAGTTGTCCATCGTTTTGTACAGACAAACGGACAGGTTCAATAATAAATATTCCTTTTTTCATTAATTTTGCAAAAGTGAAATTTTTCTCAATCATTAGAATGTCTAGGCTCATCTCTCCTCTTTCAATAGAAGATATCGCTATTTCGTTTGGATTGTTTAGTCTAACCAAGAGACAGTATACTTTTACATTATTGAGAATTTTTTGATTAAAAAAACAATTCCATCGCAATTGAAAACGCGAATATCTTGTGAGAAATAAATCAAGTTCCGCTTCTGTATTGCTTTTGTATTGTTTTTTATTTTTACGTTTTTTTATCATTGATTCTGCAAAATTTTCTTCAATATTTTTTTCTTGGTTTAATAGAGCTAATTCGGGATTTCTTTTTTTTTCTTTATCTGATTCAAGCTCTACTTGACCGACCGATTCTTTTTCTTCTTTATTCAGATTATAAAATCGAAGGGATTTTTTTTCATTTGATGGTATAAAACCTTTTTTCTTTCGAGTGATCTTTTTATTAACATTTATGTTTTCATTAAAATTTAAAAGAAGTAATTTTATTGGTATGACCCACGGTTTCATTTTATATGTACTAGAAAATAAGAAAAATTCCGGAAAGAAAAAAAATTCAAAATTTGTTATACGATGATTTAGTATTTCTTCATTCATTCCCATCCAATCAAAAAAGTTTCTTTTTTGATTAGCAAGATCCGTCTTAGTTATTTTATCAATTCTTTGATAATTCTGAACTTTAGTATTAATATATTTTTTTTTACTCTTGGTATCAACCCAGGGCTCACTATTTACTTTTTTTATAAACCAAAAGTTAAGAATTCTCCAATCCAAATATTTTCTATGCCGAATTTCCCCCATACCCCGAATATTATATTTTTCTAGAAAAGAAGAGACTAAACAATTATCTAGGGCAATGCCTATAGACATGTCAAAATTTTTTTCTGTAGAATGAATAGATTTATAGCAAAAAAGATTATATATAGAATCTTTTTTTAAATTATGTTTTGGATTTAATAACGAGTCGGCCTCAAAAAAATTTTGTTTTTTGTAATTATCAAATTTCTTTTTTTCATATGAATCCTCTTTGGTTAAACTTGGGTTTAGAACTAGAGAATCTTTATTTATTTTCTTTTTCCAATTTTGGGTTACTAATCTAGCCCATGCAATCTGGGGTAAATTGTATTGATAATGACTTCGTAACCAGTTTTTCCATTGATTTACTTCGGAATTAAAAAAGGTTTTATTTTTCAATTCATAATGAAAGATTCCTTGTTCTTGAAAAAAAACCTTTATTTGATTCTTAACAAAAAAAGATGTTATGCATATGTTATATTCAAGAACAGCCTTTAATTTAGAAAAGTTACTAACTTTAATTTGTGATAATTTGTAAAATACATATGCTTGTGATAAAGAGCATAGGTCATAACTCCTTTTTTTTTTATTGGATATTAAATTTTTTATAGTCGAAATAAAATAAATGGTATTTTTTTTTTTTTTTTTTTCTCCATTTTCTTCATTCTTGTAAATATATTTATCAAGAATTTTTTTTGTTGATTCAAAAAAAAGTTGTGTAGTAATTCTTGGAATATTAATGATACCTAGAAAAATAGCTATAGACAGTTGTTCGATGCAAAATTTTAGAAAAAAAATGGATTTACGAATTAATCGGGTATTTTTTCTTTTGAATGTCTGCCAAATTTTTTTTGATGACTCAATTATTTTAGAATCATAACGCAGTTTGGTACAACTATTAGTTTGGTTTTGTTTTTCTTTTGAAATTTCTTCTATTTGATTTCGGATTGTCTTTATTCTATCAATCAAATTTTTTATTTTGTTTTCGCTAAGTGAAGAGTTTGTCCACTCCATGGATTTATTTTGAACAGATAGTTCATGAATCATCTGATTACTTATTATTGAATCTTTTTTAGTTTCATTTAATTCATATATTTCTCTCGGGCCAAATACAAATAATGGAATTCTATTTCGTTTTGAAAGGTCTTTTAGCTTTCCTTTTATAAAAATAAAGTTTTTGAGAATCCAGTTTTTCATTTCTTTTGCGACTTTTAGGAAAATTGTTGCTCTTTCTTTGAAAATCCTTAAAACCACAAAAGACTTAGTTTTGAATTTTTTGATTCTTTTTTTTAATTCTTTAGAAATAGGTTCAAAAAAAGAAGGCTTTTTTTTGGCAGAACCAAACGGTAGTTCGGTTTCCATTCCCCAAACTGTTAAGAAACAAAAATCATTTTTTTCTCCTTTGTCTTTTGTTTTTTTTAGTCCAGCCTTCTGAGATGCTTGAAATTTAGATTTATGCCAAGGTTTAAGATAAAAAGGAAATAGGATTTTTATCTGAATACCATCCGTTAACCAGTTTCTTGGAAATTCTGTTTCGGATAGTTGAACCCCATTATAAGTGCATTTAACATGCATTTCACGTTTCCAATCCTTTAAATCCTCGGACCACTCGGGAAGTTGAAATAATAACATACGGACGCTATTTTTAATTATTATCAATAAAGGTAATATAATATATTTTCTAAGAATCGATTGAGTTACTAAGAGAGAACCTCTTATTATTTGAGCAAATAGGAAGCTATCCCAAGTTTCTGCAATTTCTATCCGTTTTTTTTCTTCTATTTTTGATTGTTCTTCTTCTTTTTTATCAATTTTTTTTTTTTTTTTTTTCCACATGAAATTTCTAAGAATTTTTTTTTTTAGCCCCCATATATCAAACGAAAAAAAAAAAAGTTTATCTATTCTATCAACAAAAAGGGGGGAATGTACTTTTGCTTGAAAAAATTCCCAAATAACTGTTTTACGCCTTTGGGAACGCATGGATCCTTTAATTATCTCTCGACGAAAATCAGATTGTTGTGAATAACGGATCAAAGCCATTTCATCTTTTTGATCAGAATTTTGATTATCTTTGAGATTAGTATAAATCTCGTCATGTGGCTCTTTATCAGTAAAAACCACTACACGTTTTGCTTTTCTTGAACGAATTCCAGGCTCCATTGGTACATTTTCTTCATTTTCGCCTTCCAATTCTTCCAACTCACTTATTAATTTGTATGACCATCGAGGAACTTTTTTTTTGATTTCATGGAAATCAATAAAATTTTTTATAAGCGTTTGATCGTTGCTATCAGTTCTAACGATATCAAATAAAAATTTGAAAATTTTGATTTCTTCTTCTGAATGAATTTTTTCTTCTTGTTGGGGTTCTGAAAAAAAAGAAAGTTTTTTCTCTATTGACAAAGATTTTCTATTAAATTTTTCTATTGTTTGCTCAAATTTGTGATAATTAATCTTCAGAAGTAGACCATGAATCTTGTTTATCCAGGATCCTCCTATATTACCTTTTCTATAGGTTTCGGTTATGATTTGAAATGGAGGTAATTTTTTGATTCTTCCCCGAGAGATTCCATGCAAAAATGGATCATAAATTTTAGGTAAATATTCTTTTTTAGCTTCGTTATAACAAAATCTAGTCGTTTTTTCCAGTATATTTTCAACAGACCATTCCTTATCTAAAGCTTCAATTCTATTTAAAAATTCTTTTTTTAAGTTTTCCTTTTTTTCTTCATGGATCAAACTCCAATAAGTAGAAACTTGGTCCGAGGGTGGTTTTT